AAGTTAGGATAATGAAATTATAGTTACCATAGCTGTAGATGGATGCTTCGATATATTATATATTTAAGTATTAATCGAGATTACATGCTCAGCCGCCAAAAATATAACGATATTATTACCGTACAAGCCGTTAGCAAGACATGATAGGGAGTTGACAAGTTAAAGAAGTTCTGGTTTATAATAGATACGTTTTTAAAGTTAGGATGTATGGGATAATTGTAGTACACCTTAATTGGTTTAACTTTATTTGGTTTATAGATATTATGTTCGGTATTGCATGCCTGGTGTTTTTAATTAAGACGCTGACTTCCTGGCTAAACTTCCCAATGATATATCTTCCAAATAGATTTCGCAGAAAACCGTCTATATTCATGTTTGATTGACCTTTAACCGCTAATTACGAATCTTCCAAGAATATTTCAAGAGTCCAAGGTTCGGTCTATAATTTTCCTGTTCTGTAATTAGATCACATGTTTTATAGTTCATGGAGATATGACTATACCACTATTCATAGAGACAACTAATGGCATCTCTCTCGATTTCCAGATGTTGAGTTACTAAGAGGATTCTCTCCACACTTCAATTCGTACTTCCACTACCAAAATATAATCTCCTGTTCTAATGTTCTAGGGTTTTTCGCGTTTTTTCAGGAGAAATCCGTATATCGATGTTTTTAAAATCTACGCTATTGGATTCAACGTCCAGGACTTCCTGACGTTTAATAACGATTTCTACTTCCAGCAGCCATTTTGGTTCAGCTACAAGTTCACTGTCAACTACCATGTTACGACTTCGCACCGACTGTTTTCTTTTACCTCACGAGTCGATCAGGAAGGTTTCATCCTTAAATCTCGTAACCATGCCAACACATAAGAACTTTTTAGGGAAGTTAAGGTGCTCAGGGTCTTACCGTCGGGCCGTATGATTCCACATATTCATGGATAATTCTATTTATTAGGAGTCTCACACTAGCGACAATGGGGAAGTCGTTACACCGTTCATGCAGGACGGAGATTACCCGACAAGGAATTTTGCTACCTTAGGACCGTTTACGATACAGCCGCCGTTTATCATTGATGCCGGGCAGATGTCAGTAACTTGAACTATTCATCGGAATTATCAGTGACTTGTGTTGTAACCTTACAGACGCTTCCAGAATATAACTTCTTATAAATGGTAGCGCCGGTTTCCCGGGTATCCAATCCAGTGCTCCATTCAAGGCATAGAGACTCAGCCTGTGTTCAACTTTGTAGGATATATAATATAGCTTTTGGTATCTCGTAATGTAGAACAATAATGGGTTGACCGTCAAATCCTTTTCATTAAAAGAGTGGACTAATGCCCAGCCAACACCATCCAATTTGATTGGGAATAATCTGTGTTACAATACTTTTTGATCCCAGGCTGGTAAAAAATGTAAACTTTTAGCCCAAAAGAATAGAAACAGATGCCAGGCCAAAAACCCAAAAATAGAGCTATGACGCTATCAATTTGACAAGGCAGATAAATTCTTTCATAGAACTTAACGTTTCATCCTCCATACATAAATAAAACGGTAGATAGGGAACAAACTGCCTCAAGACGTTCTTAACCCAGCTCACGCATCGCTTCTAACGGTGAACTCTCATTCCAATGGAACCTTGTTCAAGTTCAAATAGATTGGTAAGGTATAGCGTTTACTATCGAATGAAACAATGTATTCCACCGCTAGTGTTTGCTTCTAACATTCCACTTGCTTATAACTGTATGGACGTAACCTCCAGGCAAAGAAAATGACCGGTCAAAACGGAATCAGTTAACTATGGATAGCTGATACTAACAATTTATCATTACTCAAGTCAGCATAGTCTATATGAAGGTTTCTATGGAAACACACTTCCCTTCTCGCCATTTGATAGCGGTTAACCTTTCTTTTTCCTTACGTACTCTAGCTTTTAACACAATATTATTGTCTATACTAGATACTATAGTTGAAACAGGACATATACATATATTCATTATTCTGAATAGAAAAAGAACTCTATAAATAACCATACAATTTCAACAAAATGCCAGTATAATATTGTAATTTGATCAGTATGAGGTAATACAATATAAGATATACCATATAATGAATATGACCATTCACTATTAGTATCATACATTTCAACTATTCTTATAAAATATATTAATAATAATAATAAACCAACTATAACATGTGAAAAATGTAAACCTGTAACACAATAAAATAATGTACCAGATATAGCATCATTTATACAATATCCTAAATGTAAGTATTCAGTTGTTTGAAGTGATGCAAAACATTCTCCAAGTAAGTATATTATAAATACAATACTAGAAATTTCTAAACTCATTCCTTTTTCTATTAGAAATTGTAAACATGCTGTCATACATGATGCACTTGCTAAAATAAATGTAATAGTTAGAATTAACATTCTTGATGATGTTAAAATAATTCCTTCATTATATAATGGATATGGAGATAAACTAAAATGTAAAATACCCCAAAAATATGTAATAAATAATATTGCTTCAGATATAATTATAGATAACATTCCTGATACTAATGATGAAAATATAGAATAAAAACTTTCTCTAATAGAATATACAAATATTATAAAAATAATAGGATTGAATGTAAATAAGATACCCACAGAAAAATATTTTAAAGATGTTCCATATAATGATGTTAATGAAGGATAAGATACTAAATGTGCTTTAATATTATTATAGTTACTAAATATAAAAAATATATTTATAAGAACGGTGATTTTGTGTGCCGTTAACATATAACGGTAAGAAGGTTCGCCGGGGATAACAGGTTATAGTATATATAGAGCTCAAATCTTTATATACTATTGGCACCTCCATGTCGTCTCATCGCAGCCTTGCAATAAATTAATATTATTTAGCGTGTATTGTTGCCTTGTACACACCGCTCGTCACGCAAATTTATATTACTAAGATAAAGAACTCCAGGCGTTAACCTGTAGAGTTGAGATGGAAACAGCCGGAAAGGAAATATTACGTCCAAATGATAAGAATATATATGAAATATACTAGCATGGGACTAAAAAATGTTATGTTGTTGGTTTAAGCCCTTTTACCATACAAGAGATCGCGTACTTTGGACTGAAAAAAGCTGTGAGGAAACTACATTAAAGGAACTCGACTGGCCTACAATATAAGAACGAACGCTTTTAACGCCTGACATGGATGGATAATACTCGACTTTTCCAAAGTATAACCGCTGTCGCTGGGACTGTATGGATCGAATCTTACTTATTCATATCCAAGCCTCACTTATTGTTAATTATATATTATTTTTTTTTTGTTTTCAATAGATATACACTTATTACAAATTGCAATCATAAAACTTTAGGTCTATACTATTTATGGTTTTCATTTTTATTTGGTAGTTATGGTTTTTTATTATCTGTTATTTTACGTACAGAATTATATTCTTCTTCTTTAAGAATAATTGCACAAGAAAATGTTAACTTATATAATATGATATTTACATTACATGGAATTATTATGATATTCTTTAATATAATGCCAGGATTATTTGGAGGATTCGGTAATTACTTCCTACCAATTTTATGTGGTTCTCCAGAACTTGCATATCCAAGAATTAATAGTATATCTTTATTATTACAACCAATAGCTTTTATATTAGTCATTTTATCTACAGCAGCAGAATTTGGAGGAGGTACTGGATGGACTTTATATCCACCATTAAGTACATCACTTATGTCTTTATCTCCTGTTGCAGTAGATGTTATCATTGTTGGTCTTTTAGTATCTGGTATTGCTAGTATTATGTCTTCTTTAAATTTTATTACTACTGTAATGCATCTAAGATCTAAAGGTTTAACACTTGGTATATTAAGTGTATCTACATGGTCATTAATAATTACATCTGTAATGCTATTATTAACATTACCTGTTTTAACAGGTGGTGTTTTAATGTTATTATCAGATTTACATTTTAATACATTATTTTTTGATCCTACATTTGCTGGAGATCCTATTTTATATCAACATCTATTTTGGTTTTTTGGACATCCTGAAGTGTATATTTTAATATTACCAGCATTTGGTGTTATTAGTCATGTAATATCTACAAATTACTGTAGAAGTTTATTTGGTAATCAATCTATGATTTTAGCAATGAGTTGTATTGCTATATTAGGAAGTGTTGTATGGGCTCATCATATGTATACTACAGGTTTAGAAGTAGATACAAGAGCATTTTTTACATCTACAACTATATTAATATCTATACCTACTGGAACAAAAATATTTAATTGGATATGTACATATATGGGTAGTAATTTTGGTATAACTCATAGTTCATCTTTATTATCATTACTATTTATATGTACATTTACTTTTGGTGGTACTACAGGAGTAATATTAGGTAATGCAGCTATTGATATTGCATTACATGATACTTACTATGTAGTCGCTCATTTCCATTTTGTATTATCTATAGGTGCAATTATTGGATTGTTTACATTAGTAAGTAGTTTTCAAGAAAACTTTTTTGGTAAACATTTACGTGAAAATTCTATAATAATATTATGGTCAATCTTATTTTTTATTGGAGTTGTATTAACATTCTTACCTATGCATTTTCTTGGATTTAATGTAATGCCTAGACGTATTCCTGATTATCCAGACGCTTTAAATGGATGGAATATGATTTGTTCAATTGGATCAACAATGACTTTATTTGGTTTATTTATTTTTAAATAATATAAAATATTTTTTGTTTATATGAATTATTATTCTATTAATTTAGCAAAAGCACATTTATTAAATTACCCATGCCCATTAAATATTAATTTCTTATGGAATTATGGATTTCTTTTAGGTATTATATTCTTTATACAAATATTAACAGGTGTATTTTTAGCAAGTCGTTATACTCCAGAAATATCTTATGCATATTATAGTATACAACATATTTTAAGAGAATTATGGAGTGGATGGTGTTTTAGATATATGCATGCTACAGGTGCATCTCTTGTATTCTTATTAACTTATTTACACATTTTAAGAGGATTAAATTATTCATATTTATATTTACCATTATCATGGATATCAGGATTAATCATATTTGCATTATTTATAGTTACAGCTTTTATAGGTTACGTTTTACCTTGGGGACAAATGAGTTATTGGGGTGCAACTGTTATAACTAATTTATTATCTTCAATTCCAGTATTAGTAATTTGGTTATGTGGAGGATATACTGTAAGTGATCCTACAATTAAAAGATTTTTTGTATTACATTTTATACTTCCTTTTGTAGCATTATGTATTGTATTTATACATATATTCTTTTTACATTTACATGGTAGCACAAATCCTTTAGGGTATGATACAGCTTTAAAAATACCCTTCTATCCAAATCTATTAAGTCTTGATGTAAAAGGATTTAATAATATATTTATATTATTCTTATTACAAAGTATTTTTGGTATAATTCCATTATCTCATCCAGATAATGCTATATTAGTTAATACATATGTTACACCAATTCAAATTGTTCCTGAATGGTACTTTTTACCATTTTATGCAATGTTAAAAACAATACCTAGTAAAACAGCAGGTTTATTAATTGTTTTAGCATCTTTACAATTATTATTTTTATTAGCTGAACAAAGAAGTTTAACTACTATAATACAATTTAAAATGACATTTGGTGCTAGAGAATATTCAGTACCAATGATATGGTTTATGTGTTCATTCTATGCTTTATTATGGATTGGATGTCAGTTACCACAAGATATTTTTATTTTATATGGTCGTTTATTTATAATATCATTCTTCTCTAGTGGATTATTTGCACTTGTTCATTATAAAAGAACACATTATGATTACAGCTCCCAAGCAAACATTTAAATTACAAGGCTACGATAAGACGATATCTCTGAATATTGAGCAGAACAATACAGACCGTAAGGTTATAATTATGTTAA